AAACCCTATAGGTTGACGCCACAAATTCCACCCCCAAAAACCATATTTTGACTGCGCTTCAACTATATCAACTGTACTTGAACTGTTAGATAATTATAGTCGACGATAACATTACTGTTCACAACGCTATTACAGAACCGTACATGAGATTTTCACCTCATACGGCTCCTCAAAGGTCACAAATAAATCTAAGACCCGTTTGCTATTATTTATCTTGAATTTTTTATCTTGATATGTTTGTAGGATAGAATCCAAATCTATCGCAAGGTCCCCAATTAGACAATGGAATTCTGTCTGCTATATATTATTTTTTATTCTAAAGTGCTTCTGAATTGATCTTATCTTTTAAAAATTTAAAATTTTTTGTTGAGTAATAACTTAACCTTTAAATAAAAAGTTTTTTGTAGAAATCTCAATAAATATTTCAACCTAGCATTTTTGATTACAAAAAAATGATACATTGCATTAGTTCACGAAACATTACAAGAATTCTATCTCTCTAAAAAAGATCTTTTTTTGTAGTGCAATTTAATTCTTTCGAGTTTATTTTTTTGTTCCTATTCTCCTTTCTCATAAAAAGGTACTTAAACAAAGCAAAGTAAAGGATTACTTCGTTCTTGATAGTTATTTCTTTAATCGGTGGATAGGAACATACTCTGGATCGGAATCGTGGGGAGTACTACTTCATCATTTCTACCAACATAAAGCCCCAATTATAATCCCTTTTATGCTATGCAGTATGCACATAAAAATCCTGTTGAATAACTTACATAATCTTTATTACGAATCCTTTGTGTACCTTGGTGTTCCTAACTATCCACTCTTTTTGGTCAAAAGGACCCTGCTCATTAGGGTAATACATGTATGTTAATAACTAGTAAAATCCCTAGATAGTTGCTCCTTTTGAACCCGCTTCAAGTCATGATGACTAATCACTCAATCTTGGGGTAAATAGTATATAACGCTTATGTTTACTTTCACTTAACTCTTGTACATAGGAAATGAGACTGAATCCTTTTACTGCAAAGTAATAAGCTGTTTTTTTCACTCATATAACTATCTGGTTTAGTTCATCAACCCGAATGATGAATAAAAATATAGATTCAACTCATGAAATTTCCTTCCTAGAAGTAAAAGAAATAAGAAATAGAGTAAATTTTATGTCTCAACGAATCACACGTAGAGATATTGATAACACACATAGAGTTAATGGTATTTCATAACTAATTGATTGAGCAGCAGCCCGTAAACCACCTAAAAAAGAATATTTATTATTTGATCCATAACCTGACATAAGAAGGCCCACGGGAGCAATACTTGAAATGGCAATCCATAAAAAAACACCAATACTTACATCGGCTAGAACAAGGCGATATCCAAAAGGAATTACTAAAAAACTTAGTAGAATTGATGTGACTGCTATGGATGGTCCGATACTGAATAAACGAGTATCTCCTCTTGATGGAAGAAGATTCTCTTTGAAAAGTAATTTTGTACCATCTGCTAAAGCTTGAAGAACTCCCAAAGGCCCGGCGTATTCAGGGCCAATACGTTGTTGTATCCCCGCAGATATTTCTCTTTCTAACCAAACAATTACTAGTACACCTATTGTGATTCCTAATACAGGAGTAAAAATAGGGACAAGCATCCATATGATCTCATATACCTCTTTTAAGGATTCCAATCTAAAAAAAGAATTGATAGCTTGTACTTCTGTTGTATCTATTTCTATTATCATTTTAACGATCAACTTCTCCCATAATGATATCTATGCTACCTAGTATTGTCATAATATCAGCCAATTTCATTCTTTTAACTAATTGAGGAAGGATTTGCAAATTAATAAAACCCGGTGGTCGTATTTTCCATCTCCAAGGAAAAACACCCTTATCTCCTATCAGAAAAATTCCCAATTCTCCTTTTGGGGCTTCGACTCTCACATAAAGTTCTTGCTTTGACAATTCAAAAGTAGGAGAAGGTTTTTTACTGATAAATCGATAGTCAAAATCATTCCATTCGGGATCCCATACTTTATCAAAGCGCCGGATTTCTAAATTCTCATACGGCCCCCCCGTAATTCCTTCTAAAGCCTGTTGAATAATTTTTATTGATTCTGTCATTTCACTGATTCGTACTAAATAACGAGCTAATGAATCCCCTTCCTTTTGCCATTGAACTCCCCAATCAAATTCATCGTAAGACTCATAATGATCAACCTTCCGAAGATCCCATTGTATTCCGGAAGCTCGTAGCATTGGTCCCGATAAACCCCAATTTATTGCCTCCTCTCCGCCAATAATGCCTACTCCCTCAACTCGCTCTAAAAAAATAGGATTCCGTGTAATAAGCCTTTGATATTCAGTAACTCTTGTTAAAAAATAATCACAAAAATCCAAACATTTATCTATCCAGCCATGAGGTAAATCAGCAGCGACTCCTCCAATACGAAAATAATTATGCATCATTCGCATACCGGTAGCAGCTTCGAATAGGTCATATATCAATTCTCTTTCTCGAAAAATATAGAAGAAGGGGGTCTGTGCGCCAATATCTGCCATAAAAGGGCCAAGCCATAACAAATGCGAAGCTATACGACTTAACTCTAACATAATGACTCTGATATAGCTGGCCCTTTTAGGCACTTGAATATTGCCTAACTGCTCTGGGGCATTTACAGTTATTGCTTCGGTGAACATAGTAGCTAAATAATCCCAACGTGTTACATAAGGTAAATATTGTATAATTGTTCGGTTTTCCGCAATTTTTTCCATCCCTCTATGTAAATAACCCAATATTGGTTCACAGTCAATAACATCTTCACCATCTAGAGTAACAATGAGTCGAAGAACACCGTGCATTGATGGGTGCTGAGGACCCATATTGACTATCATAAGGTCATTTCGTGTAGCTGGTGCAGTCATAGGTTTTTTCCCGATTCATTCTTCCATGAATTGCTGAAAGCGAAAAGAGGTTCATCAAAATTTAAGCGAAAATTCAAAATGACTATTCAAATTAATGATTTTTTGTTTCTCGAATCTCCAACCGGCCGATTAATTCTTTATAACGTACTCTATTTTTTTTTGACAAATAGGCGAGGAGCCGTTGACGTTTTCCTAGAATTTTACGCAGACCTCTCTGAGATAAATAGTCTTTTTTGTGCAATTCCAAATGTGAAGTAAGTCTCCGTATCCTATTGGTGAAACTCACTACTTGAAATTCAACAGACCCTTTGTTGTCTTCGTTTTCCTCTTTCAAAATAATTGCACTGAATGGATTTTTTATCATAAAAAAGCTCCTTCTACCCTTTAATTTACATATAAATATATTTTATTTTATCGATCAGTAATAATAATATTAGTCATTTTAATGTATTAATTCATATACATAAGAATTTGAATTTATTTATGGATTTCCAATTTCATTTTGAATTTGAGTTGGACAGGGATAAAAAAGGAGATGGTCCGTTTTTACACTCACAACCTCAAATAATTTAGACCTAAAATTCGGAATATTCCGTAGATTCGTTTATTTTATAGATTTTATCCAAACAAATTGATACGTCATTTATTTTGTATTAATTAAATAAAAATGATCTATATTAGACTGGGACGTAAGACAGAGCATATGTGCATCTGTTTGCTTTTATATATGGTACAGAATAGATAGGAAAAATGTACCATCAACCTATTTTTAATTGTGGATATATTCTTAACATACTAAAACGGCTTCCATTATTGGTATTAAACCAATATCTATTCATACAAGCTAAGTCTTCTAATCGATAATTAGGCCAAAGAAATAACTTTAATTTAATTAATTCGTTTTTATCTCTATCAAAATGTTTTTTTTGATCCAAAAAAGGATTCCTTCTTTTTATGTTCTTCTTGTTACAAAATACTGGATTTTTCTCCACACTATTTAGATTCTTTGAGTTAAAAGAAATTAGAATTCTCAATTCTCTACGACGTCTAGACGATAAAATCTTTTCAGGAACGATAAAATCATAATGTTTTTTCTCTCTCTTTCGAATTATTATTTGATATCTTGGGATAGATTCATGCAATTTTTTTTTATTGATATATCTTTGTTCTCGATATTTTTGAGGAGTTTGGTATTTACTCTTATGAACCAACGATATACCTACGGTTTGATATATAATAAAGTATCCGTCGTTTTTTACAGACAAACGGATGGGATCGATAAAAAATATCCCCTTTTTATTCAATTCTATAGGAGTCAATTTTTTTCGAATCACCATTATATCCAGATTTAATTCTTTCCTTTGAATAGAAGATATAGTAGTATCTCTTGGATTTTTCAGTCCAAGCAAGTAACAATATATCTTGATATTATTGATCATTCTTTCAGTTAACTTCGGAATTAAACCATCGTCTATTATCCATTGAAAAAGCAAATAGTGTTTCCGTAAGAAAACCATTTCTGGTCTCATCTTATTCCGGATCTTATATTGTTTTTTCATTTTATCTTGGTTTTGTGCATATGATCTAAGGCCTCTTCGGCCTGCGGGTTCTTTTTCTTCTTGATTTCGATTCATTAATTCAGAATATCTTTTTTCATTCGATGGTCTAAAAAAATTCCATTTTTTATTTTCATTGGTGTTTTTCTTTTTATTTAAATTTAAAAGAAGTAATTCGCTTGGTATAATCCATGGTTTTGTTTTGTATACATTATAAAGTGGCACAAATTCTGGGAAGACCGTAAGTTTCAGATTTGTCGATATTGGGTTTAGGATTTCTTCATTCATTTCCATCCAATCAAAAAAAAGTTTCTTGCCATTGATTGGATTTCTTTCTAAATCTTGATGAATCGTCAGATAAAAAATATCGTTTTTATCTATTTTATCAATTTTTTGGTAATTCTTACTTCCAAGCTTAGTATTTATATTACTGTTATAATCCATTTTGGTCCAGGTCTCAATATCTATTTTTTGTCTTATAAAAAAATTGAGAATTGTCCAATCAAAATATTTTCTATCTGGATTTTTTTGCATATACATAATATCACCCTTTTCTAGATAATGATTGATAGGAATTTCCTCCAGGTTTTCAAAAAAATTTTGTTTATTATTGTTGTAATTAAAAGTAATTTTTTGGTTGTTTTTTAATTCTGATGGTGATCCATAAATAATATATGAGGACTTCTTTATTTCAGAATTAATAGATTTATATGATAAAAGATCATATATATAGTATTTTGTAAAATTATCTTTTTGGTTTGGTAATGGATATACTTTAAAATCCTTTTGTTTTTTGTGATAAAGTAATCGGTCTTTTTCATACGAATTCCATTTTGTTAAATCTTTATTTTGAGTCATACCACCTTCATTTATTGTAGTTCGCCATTTTTTTGGTATTAATCCAGACCATCTAATCTGAGATAAATTGTATTGATAATGACCTCTTAACCAGCTTTTCCATTGATTCGTTTCAGAACTTGAAAGTTTAGTATGTCTTAATTCGGAATGAAATATTCCTTGTGTTAAAAAAGAATTTTTTATTGCAGTCTTAAGAAAAAAAGGAGTTCCATGATACTCAAAAATAGATCTTAACTTATACAAATTAATAACTTGGGTTTGTGATAATTTGTAAAATACATATGCTTGTGATAAGGAGGATAAGTCAAAAAAAAGACGTGAATTCCTCTTACTATTTTTAATAGTGTAAAGTGCACTTTTTAGAGTCGAAATAAAATTAATTTCTTTTTTTTTTTTTTTTATTTCTTGGTTTGTTTTATTATTGTAAATGTATTTATCAAAACAAAAATTTTTTGATTCAAGAAGGAGTTGTGTAGGAATTCTGCCAATATGAATGATACATAGAAAGATATCGATGTATATTCTTTTAATGAAAATTTTTATAAACAAATATAATTTATAGATTAATCGAGTGCTTCTTTTTTTTATTTTTAAGATTTTAAAAAAATTTTTTGGTGATTTTTCTTTTCCATTAAAACTTGTTTTGTTAGGACTACTTCTTTTCTTGGCGTTACTGTTTTTTTCTTTCATAAGACTCTTTGTTTTCTTTCTTATTGTGCTTGTTCTATCAGTCAGATTTTTAATTTTTTTATCTCTCAGTGAATAATTTGTATTATCTGTAAATTTAATTTTTCTAAACGAGTCGTGAATTATCTGATTCCTAATTATAGAATCTTTTTTTTTTTTAGTTTCGCCGGATTCATACACCTTTCTCAATATAAATAATATAGTTGGATGTACTTTTAAGAGTTCTTTTTTTATTTTTTTTATAAACAAAAATAAAACGTTTTTGATAACCACCCCTTTTGGTTCTTTTGAATCTTGTAGAAAATATTTTGTTCTTTCTTTTAAAACTCTTAGAACTTTAAAATTATTGTTTTTCGTTTTTTGAATTTTTTTTTTAAGTTCTTTAAAAATAGGCTTAAAAAAGGAAGGTTTTGGGGGGACAGAACCAAAGGGAAGGGTAGTTTGTGCTGCCCAAGCCGTTAAAAAATAAGATTTTTGTTGTTCTTTCTTTAGATCTTTATAAGAAGAAAAAGAGGGCTTCAATTTGGATCTGTGCCAAGGTTTCAAATAGAAAGGAAATACTATTTTTATCTGAATACCATCTTTAAACCAATTTCTGGGAAGTTCGAGTTCTGATACTTGAACACCATTATAGGTACATATAATATGCTTTTCTCTATTCCACTCATCAAAGTCCTCAGCCCATTCGGGGGGTTGAGATAATAAAATACGCCCAATATTTTTAACTATTATCAATGAAGGTAATAAAATATATTTTCTAAAAATTGATTGAATTATTAAAATTAAACTTCTTGTTGCTTGTGGATATGGAACGAAATCCCAGGCTTCCGCGATTTTTATCCACGTTTTTTCTTTTATTTTGTTTTCTTGTTCTTCCTTTTGCCTTTTTTTTTGTTCCTTTTGTTCCTCTGTATAATCTTTAAATTCTGATCCTTTACCCATCCAATTTCTAAAAAAAAAATTCATCCGTTCAGGGATATTAAAAGAGAAAAAGGGGTATTTTTTTATTCTGTCCAAAAAAAGAGGGGAATGCGCATTTGCTTGAAACAATTTAGAAATAACAGTTTTACGCCTTTGAACACGCATAGAACCTTTGATGAATTCTCGACGAAAATCTGATTCTTCCGAATAGTCTCTAATAGACACCCAATTTTTGACACTTGCTTTTCGACTACGTTTAGTAGGCCTATAAATTATTACACGATCCCTTTTTCTTGAACGTATCTGATAATCCAATGGTAGGCCTTCATGAGCTGCGCCCGACAGGAATTCCAATTCGGTAATAAGTTTGTATGACCATCTAGGGACTTTTTTACTGATTTCTTTTATTACAAATTTTTGTTTTGTTTTTTGACCATTAGGGCTAGTTAGAATTGTATTCAATAAAAATTTGTAAAATTTGGCTCTTTTTTCTGAACCAATCCTTCCTTGTTCTTTTTCTGAAAATAAAGAGAGGCCCTTCCAATTTAAACTCGATC